GAGCGGTTAATGGGGACGGACTGTAAATTCGTTGGCAATATGTCTACGCTGGTTCAAATCCAGCTCGGCCCAATAAACCGCATCAATCTACCATGACATGGTATAAAACCCTTTGTCCTTCAGAAAGACCCCATACGAAGATAAAAAAGAATTAAAATTTCTGTTAGATCCCTTATTTCCTTTCACTGGGATTGTAGTTCAATCGGTTAGAGCACCGCCCTGTCAAGGCGGAAGCTGCGGGTTCGAGCCCCGCCAGTCCCGACGGATCCAATAAATACAAAAATGCATTTTTCTCTTTCTATGAACTAGTAAAGAGTGCCGAGGGATATACTTTCATTCCCAAAGTCAAAAGGAGTCTTGATTTCTTCTTTCTTTCCTATTTTTCCATTTCGCTTTTATTGTTTGTTAAGTTTGGAACTATGTAATTAATTGAAGTGGAAAGGCAATCTGATGATCCTTCATCAAAAGATTGTCCAAGGAAGACGCAAGGCGGGTTATAGAAAAAACAAGGAAACGGATGAGAAATCCAATTTTGGAGTAATTGAGTCAGGAATCAAAAATGGAATTCGGTATGGTATGGATAAAAGAACTTCCTATGTTATACTATTCAAGTCTTGACGACGGGTTTATTTTATAGATCAGATATTGTTATTCATGATAGTGAGCCGGTTCAAGATCATCGAGAGGTAATTCATTCATTGAATTTACAGACGATAGACGAAAGATTTATCATCTCTAGGGGATTAAATCCCGAGTTATTGCGAAGTAAAAAACCGACGAGATTCGAGATTATGGAAGTCAATATTCTTGCATTTATTGCTACTGCACTATTCATTCTAGTTCCTACCGCTTTTCTACTTATAATTTACGTAAAAACAGTCAGTCAAAATGATTAATTCAATTGAATTTGCAAATGAATTTGAATGAAACTTTCCTTCCAAGTTCTTACCAAAAATGGACGAAGTCAAATGAAAGGGATTCCAATTTCACGTCTTAACTTAAATGAAATGAGCGCACTATAATCGGCAATTTTCTAAGAGATAGTATAGTAGAAAAATGCATTTTTCTACTATACTATCTCTTAGTATATAAAGTTGTAATCTATAATAAAGATAAAGGCTTAAGTTTCTATATATCAATCGACAATATTCTCTTCATATATGTGTATATTAATTCCATATATTGCATATCTATATATTCCATATATTGTATGGAATTGACATAAGACCCAATTTGTTACATCTATTTGTTATTTGTTCCGATCAATCTGAAATAATTTTTTATCTTAGGATTCTAATTCCTTTCCTTTTACTAATTAAGTAGGGGGAAAACGCGCCTATTTTTAACGCCAGAACCCTGATATGAAATAAGTCGATAAAGCATAAAATACCTTTCTAAAATTAGAATAGAAACCAAAGGGTAAATTCTCGGTATGTAACTTGCCCGAGGCAAGATCTTATTATTGCCCAGTCTCTCCTTAAACAATCACTATCTCTATATCATTTCTCATAGAAAGTGCGTATACGCTTAACAAAACGACTTCTTTTTTGAAGAGTAAAGAGGGAAATAAAAAAAAAGAAAAGGGTCCGGTCTTCCTTAGTATCCGTCTATAAAGATAGTAAGAGCCCATTCCCATTGATTGAAATAGAGAATTTCGGAAGAATTTTAGGTTGGAATAAATTTCCAATCATCTGAATCCCTTTCTTTTCGAAGTACAAAGACGGGAATCGATGAAATATCTCTTTGATTAAAAGAGTATGATTCCTATCATAGGTTACTCCATTGGAATCCAAATTCAAAGATTTGATTTTAAATAGTTCAAAATGCGTTGCAGAACGATCTATAAAACAATCGATATGATTTGATTCCTGAACTTAATTAGTAGTACTTTTAAAGTCCACTTCTTCCCCACACTACAAGTGAAAGGGAAAATGTAAAGACTACCATTAAAGCAGCCCAAGCGAGACTTACTATATCCATGTGCATTATGTCCCCTATCTCTATAAATACGAAGGAATTTTTCCATTATTCCTCACTAATAATAGTGGAATTAATGCCGCAGAGTCAAAAAGGGGTTCTACCGAAGATTATTGAAAAACCAATCGAATAAATCGATTATGATTTCGAGTTTTTTGGTGATTGATTCAGGCGACACCCGGATTTGAACTGGGGAAAAAGGATTTGCAGTCCCCCGCCTTACCACTCGGCCATGCCGCCAAAATGATACAAAATAGATGCAATTTTTCCCGGATTACTGAATTTTTATTGTACTTGCATTTTGACTTCTGTTTTCCTTAATCCTTTATTTCCTAAAATAAAAAAATAAAAGAAAGACCCCTTTTGATTGGATTTGATCCATACCTTTGATTGATTGTATAGTATCTGAAAATATACAATGCTAAAAAACCTTCTCTCGTTTTTCTATTGAGAAATCAAATGTTTATTTTTCAGACGAGAAATTGGAACCATTGACTATTGACCCCTTGCTTCGAATTCATGA